TCTCTTCTGGTTTGAAAAACCTCTTGTGACTATTCTTTTCGACTATAAACGATGGAATCGTCCATTGCGATATATAAAAAATGATCATTTGGAAAATGCGGTAAGAAATGAAATGTCACAATATTTTTTTTATACATGTAAAAGTGACGGAAAAGAAAGAATATCTTTTACATATCCACCTAGTGTTTCTATTTTTATGGAAATGATACAAAGAAAGATATCTCTGTTCACAATACAAAAACTCTCTTCTGATCAATTGTATAATCATTATCATTTGAGTTCTATCAATGAACACAAAAGAAACAATTTAAATAAAAAATTTCTAAATAGAGTTAAAATACATTATAAAGGAACCCTTATTGAAGATATACTTCAAAAAAGGATTCGATTCTGTAATGATAAAACAAAAAAAAAATATTTACCAAAAACATATGATCCTCTTTTAAACGGATACTCTAGAAGAAAAATAAAAATAATTTTTTCACTCTCAATGATAAATGGAACGTTGAAAAAAAATGATAGAGCAAAAATTTGGATAAATAAAATCCATAATATAATTCTTAATAGTAATTATTCTAAAAAAGAAGATCAAATTAATTTAGTTAATAAAAAATTGTTATCAAAAGAAATTTGTAAAATAGTTCCTCGAGAGTCATATAAATTAATTGACAATTTAGAACAACAGGACGAAGAATATGAAGAAAGTGTAGTGGAGGATTATGATATTCTTTCAAGAGAAGGCAAACGTGTAGTACTTTTTAATGATAACCTACCAAATGGAGATACTTATATTAATACGAAAAATACTGATAACCCTGATTATGATCAAGTAGATGAAGTGGCTTTGATAGATTATTTACAAGAATCTGATTTTGATCGAGACATAATCAAAGGTTCTATGCGCCCTCAAAGACGTAAAACAATTGTTTTAAAACTTTTTCAAGGAAACGTATATTCACCCCTTTTTTTTGACAGAATAGGTAAACCTTTTTTTTTCTCTTTTGATCTCCTCAACCTGATGCAAATTTTTTTAAAAAAGTGGATATGGAAAAAGACCGAATTCAAAATATTAGATTATACAAAGGAAAATACACGAGAAAATGATAAAAAAGAAGAGAACATAAGAGAAAAATGGGAAAGTAGAAAAAGAAAGGAAAAAACACGTATAGAAATAGCAGAAAGCTGGGATAGTATTCTGTTTGCTCAAGTAATAAGAAGTTCTTTCTTAATAACTCAATCAATTATTCGAAAATATATTGTCATACCTTCATTGATAATAACAAAAAATCTTATCCGTATATTATTATTTGAATTTCCCGAATGGTCCGAGGATTTCAAAGATTGGAATAAAGAGATGCATATTAAATGTACCTATAATGGTGTTCCAGTATCAGAAAAAGAATTTCCGAAAAACTGGTTAACAGAGGGTATTCAGATAAAGATCCTATTTCCTTTTCGTCTTAAACCTTGGCACCGATCTAAGCTACAATCTCCTAAAAAAAAATCAACGAACAAAAAAGAACAACGACAACAAACAAAATTTTGTTTTTTAACAGTTTTGGGAATGGAAATTGAATTACCTTTTAGTTCTCCCCGAAAACGACTTTTCTTTTTTGAACCCATTTTTCAAGAATTAAAAAAAAAAATGAAAAAATGGAAAAAGAAGCGTTTTAAAATTCTGAAATTTTTTAAAGCAAGAACAAACTTGCTTTTTCTAAAAGAACTACTAAAACAATTCTCCAAAATAACGAATTTAAATAAAAAACGGATAAATAGAGAAATACCAATATACCTGTCGAAGGAAGCTAAAAAAGAAAAAAATTTGAGAATTAGTAATCAAATAATTGATGAATTGTCCATTTCTCTTCGATCTATTGATTGGACAAAGGATTCATTGAGAGAACAAAAAATGAAAGATCTGATTGATATAACAAACACATTAATAAATAAAACAGACACAATTATAAAAGAAAAAAAAAAAGAGTTTCGAATTTCAAAGAAAAATATTAGTCCTAACAAAATAAGTTCTGATCATAAAAGATTACAATCAGCCAACATAAAATGGAAAATTTTAAAAAAAAGAAATATTGAATTGATTCCTAAATTCCACCAGTTTATCAAAGTTTTGAATGAAAAGATATATATATATATCTTTTTAGGGATGATTAATATCCCCAGAATTAAGGCACAACTTTTGATTGAATCCATAAAAAAAAAAATCAAAAAAGACATTTCCAATAATGAAGAAAATAAAAAAAAAATTGATAAAACAAATCAAAATATAACTCACTTTATTGAAACTATAAATAAATCTGTTTTTTATATTAATAATAAGAATACAAATCTTTTTTTTGATTTATCATACTTGTCTCAAGCATATGTATTTTACAAATTATCACAAACCGAAGTTATTAACTTAGATAAGTTAAGATCCATCTTTCAATATCACGGAACATCTATTTTTCTTAAGAATGAAATAAAAGATTATTTTGTTGAAGTCCAAAGAATATTTTATTCGGAATCTAAACAAAAGAATTTAAAAAATCCTGGAATGAATCAATGGAAAAACTCGTTACAAGGTCATTATGAATACGATTTATATCCGATTAAATGGGCCAGATTAATACCAAAAAAATTTCGAAATAGAGTCAATGAAGGTCGTATGTTCAAAAATACGTCTTTAACTAAATGTGATTCCTATGAAAAAAATCGCTTAATTCAGTATAAAAAAAAAAATGATTTTGAAACATACTACACATTACCCAATCAAAAAGATAATTTTCAAAAAGATTCATATATTTATGGATTACCAGTACAAGTAAATAATAAGAAAAAACTATATTCTATTTACAATAACGATAAAAAAAAATTATTTGATATGTTAGAATGTATCCCTATCAATAATTATCTAGTAGAAGATAATATTATACCTATTAATAAAAATTCGGATAGAAGATTTTTTGATTGTGGAATTCTACATTTTTGTCTTAAAAAGAAGGCCTCAATATCGTCCTGGATAAATATTGAGGCGGGTACCAACAGTAATAAAAATACTAAACCTGGGGTTTATAATTATAAAATAATCGATAAAATGGATAAGAACGTTTTTTTTGATTGGATGGGAATGAATGAAGAAATAGTAAGTTGTTCCATATCGAATTTTGAACTTTGGTTCTTCCCAGAAATTGTAAAACTTTATAATGCATATAGGATTAACCCGTGGATCATACCAATTAAATTCATTTTTTATAATTGGAATGTAAATGATACTTTTAGTAAAACTCTCATTGGAAAGAAAAAAAAATATATTTTTATATCATCAAATGAACAAACTCTTGAATTTGAAAAAAAAAAAAATAAAGTCGAAAAAGAATCCGTGGCCCAAGAGGATCTTGACTCAATTATGTCAAACCAAGAAAAATATGTTCAAGAAGAGTATGCAGAATCAGATCTGAAAAAACGTAGAAATAAAAAGCACTACAATAAAAATACAGAAGTAGAACTTGATTTCTTACTAAAAAGATATTTGTGTTTTCAATTAAAATGGAATTATTCCTTAAATCAAAGAATGATCAATAACATAAACGTATATTGTCTCCTGCTTAGACTAATAAACCCAAGAGAAATTGCGATATCCTCTCTTCAAAGGGGAGAAATTCGTCTGGATATTCTTATAATTCAGAAGGATTTAACTCTTACAAAATTGATCAAAAAGGGAATATTGACTATCGAACCAGTTCGTCTATCGGTAAAAAAGGGTGGACAATTTATTATGTATCAAACTATAGGTCTTTCATTAGTTCATAAGAATAAATTTCAAAGAAACCAAGAAAAAAGCTATGGGGATAAGAATAGTTTTGATGAACCCATTGCAATACATCAAAAAAGGACTGAAAATAGATATAAAAAAAATGATGATTTCCTTGTTCCTGAAAATATTTTATCCTCTAGAGTTTGTAGAGAGTTTAGAATTCTAAGTTGTTTCAATTCTAAGAATGAAAAAAATATCCATAGAAATAAAGCATTTTATAATCCAAATAGAGTGAAAAATCGTGTTCACGTTTTAGATAAAAGTAAACATCTTGATAGATATAATAATAAACTAATTAAATTAAAACTCTTTCTTTGGCCCAATTATCGATTAGAAGATTTAGCTTGTATGAATCGTTATTGGTTTGATACAAATAATGGCAGTCATTTTAGTATGGTAAGAATATATATGTATCTACAATTGCAAATTCGTTAATGCGACATTTTTACAATATGTGTACTATATTTAGTATCTGAAGAAAAAAAAAATAAGCATCTCCGTTATCTTACGTTTTGATACATAATATGACTTTAATTCAATGTAAATGGACAAATAAATCAATAAAATTTTCTTATTGAAATTTGGATTTTCAGTCTAACTTTTTTTTGTATGTGTAAAAATATACCATCCTTTTTATATCCTAATTTAAATCCTAATTCCATTTTCAAAAAGGGATTGAGTATTAATTAATAATGTATTTTATTTGACAAAAAATAAAAATAGAAATTTGTTGAAATACAAAACAAAATTGAAATCAGTGACAATGCTAATTGTATATTATTACTCATCAATAAATAAAATATATATATAATATCTAAAACTATAAAGAATTTTTTTTTATGATAAAAAACACATTGATCTCGGTTATTTCGAAAGAAGAAAAAAGCGGGTCTGTTGAATTTCAAGTATTAAGTTTCACGAATAAGATACGAAGACTTACTTCACATTTGGAATTGCACAAAAAAGACTATTTATCTCAAAGAGGTCTACGTAAAATTCTGGGAAAACGCCAAGGGTTACTGTGTTATTTGTCAAAGAAAAATAGAATACATTATAAAGAATTAATTAAACAATTGGATATTCGGGAGTCAAAAACTCGTTAATTAAAAAAATAATTTTGAATTATTTGATTTATTAGATATTGAATTTTGTTAGATATTCAATTTGAATCAACTTATTTGTGTTTTCGGCAATTCATGGAAAAATGAATCGAGGAAAAACTTATGACTGGACCAGCTACAAGAAAAGACCTCATGCTAGTCAATATGGGCCCCCACCACCCATCAATGCACGGTGTTCTTCGACTCATCGTCACTTTAGATGGTGAAGACGTTATTGACTGTGAACCCATATTGGGTTATTTACATAGAGGAATGGAAAAAATTGCGGAAAACCGAACAATTATACAATATCTACCTTATGTAACACGTTGGGATTATTTAGCTACTATGTTCACAGAAGCAATAACCATAAATGGACCAGAACAGTTGGTAAATATTCAAGTACCTAAAAGAGCCAGCTATATCAGAGTTATTATGTTGGAGTTAAGTCGTATAGCTTCTCATCTGTTATGGCTTGGCCCTTTTATGGCCGATATTGGCGCACAGACTCCTTTCTTCTATATTTTTAGAGAAAGAGAATTTGTCTATGATCTATTCGAAGCTGCCACCGGAATGAGAATGATGCATAATTTTTTTCGTATCGGGGGAGTCACAGCTGATCTACCTCATGGCTGGATAGATAAATGTTTGGATTTCTGCGATTATTTTTTGACAGAAGTTGTTGAATATCAAAAACTTATTACAAAAAATCCTATTTTTTTAGAACGAGTTGAGGGCGTAGGCATTATTGGTGGAGAAGAAGTAATAAATTGGGGTTTATCAGGACCAATGCTGCGAGCTTCAGGAATACAATGGGATCTTCGTAAAGTTGATCATTATGAGTGTTATGACGAATTTGATTGGGAAGTTCAATGGCAAAAAGAAGGAGATTCATTAGCTCGTTATTTAGTTAGACTTGGTGAAATGACGGAATCCATAAAAATTATTCAACAGGCTTTGGAAAAAATTCCAGGGGGACCTTATGAAAATTTAGAAAGCCGATGTTTTGATAGAGAAAGGTATCCGGAATGGAATGATTTTGAATATAGATTCATTAGTAAAAAACCTTCGCCTACTTTTGAGTTGCCGAAACAAGAACTTTATGTGAGAGTCGAAGCTCCAAAAGGGGAATTGGGCATTTTTCTGATAGGGGATCAGGGTAGTTTTCCTTGGAGATGGAAAATTCGACCACCAGGTTTTATCAATTTGCAAATTCTTCCTCAGTTAGTTAAAAGAATGAAATTGGCCGATATTATGACAATACTAGGTAGCATAGATATCATTATGGGAGAAGTTGACCGTTAAAATGATAATTAATACAACAAATGTACAAGATATCAATTCTTTTTCAAGATTGGAATCCTTAAAAGAGGTCTATGAAATTATATGGGTGCTTGTCCCTATTTTTACTCCTATATTCGGAATCACAATAGGTGTACTAGTAATTGTATGGTTAGAAAGAGAAATATCCGCAGGGATACAACAACGTATTGGACCTGAATATGCGGGCCCTTTGGGAGTTCTTCAAGCTTTAGCAGATGGTACAAAATTGCTTTTAAAAGAAAATCTTCTTCCATCTAGAGGGGATACTCATTTATTCAGTATCGGACCATCCATAGCAGTTATATCAATTCTACTAAGTTATTCAGTAATTCCTTTTGGTTATCGCCTTGTTTTAGCCGATCTCAATATTGGTGTTTTTTTATGGATTGCCATTTCAAGTATTGCTCCTATTGGACTTCTTATCTCAGGATATGGTTCAAATAATAAATATTCTTTTTTAGGTGGTCTACGAGCTGCTGCTCAATCAATTAGTTATGAAATACCATTAACTCTATGTGTATTATCAATATCTCTACGTGCGAGTCGTTAAGACATAAACTTCTCCTATTTTTTAAGAGTTAAAATGAATTGAATAGTTTTCTATTCATTATTTATATTAATGAACTAAAGAACTAAATTAGATAGTTATATGAGTGAAATAAAACAGCTTATAGAAAAAAGAATTCGCAGTAAAAACATTGAGTCTCATTTTCTAGGTATAAGAGTTAAGCGGAAATAAACATAATAAAAAGAGAACTTTTATCCCAAGATTGGTTAATTAATTATCCCGTCTTGACGCGGACTCAAAAAAAAAGATCAACCCTAGTGAATTTTCACTATTATTTGTATGTACACTATTATTTGTATGTACTAGTATACATCTATTACCATAATACGCGCGATTGAACAAAAATGAGTGGATGGTTAGAAACACCAAAATATGCAAAGGATTAGTAATAGAGATTTTCAAAATTATCCAAAATAAGAGAAGATAAACATTTTTTCAAAATGGATAATAAAAAAAGAATACTAATTGGGGCTTTAAATTCGTAGAAATGATTAGGCAGTACTCCCCACGATTCCGATCCAGAATACGCTTCTATCTACTCATTAACTAAATGACTATCCAAAACGAAATAATCCCTTATTTCATAAGTTCCCCCCTTTTTTTCTGAGAAACAAGAATAGGAACAAAAAAAAAAAAATAGAAAGAATACAAGTACAAAAAAAGATATCTTTTTTTTTTCTTTCTTATCTCCATGCTATTCCAATATTCATTTTCTTTGCCATATCCATATTCATAAAGGTAAAATTCGTGTCAGAATTGACGAACTAATGGAATGGTTATTTAGTTTTCGTAATTAAAACCGCTGGATTATTTGTATTTCTAAAAAAAGTATTTTAGTGAAGAATTAAGTTATTACTCAACGAAGAAAAATTAAAATTTTTAACGAGGATGAGATCAATTCAGAAGTTATTTTTTTTTTTATTTATTATTTTCTTTTTTATTCAAATAAAACTAAAACAGACAGAATTCCATTGATTTAATTTTGGAATACACGATAGATAGATTTGGATACTATACTATCCGACAAAACATACATATCAAGATAAATAATATCGACCAACTCCTTAAATTTATTTATATCTTTTGAGGAGCCGTATGAAGTGAAAATCTCATGTACGGTTCTGTAATAGCGATGAGAACAGTAATGTTATTGCCGACTATAATTATCTAACAGTTCAAGTACAGTTGATATAGTTGAAGCTCAATCAAAATATGGTTTTTGGGGGTGGAATTTGTGGCGTCAACCTATAGGGTTTATGATTTTTTTAATTTCTTCCTTAGCAGAATGTGAAAGATTACCTTTTGATTTACCAGAAGCAGAGGAAGAATTAGTAGCGGGTTATCAAACGGAATATTCGGGTATAAAATTTGGTTTATTTTACGTTGCTTCCTATTTAAATCTATTAGTTTCTTCATTATTAGTAACAGTTCTTTATTTGGGCGGTTGGGATATATCTATTCCGTACATATTAAATTCTTCACTTTTTGAAATAAATAAAGCAAGTGGACTCTTTGTAATGACAATTGGTATCTTTATTACATTAGTTAAAACTTATTTGTTCTTGTTCATTTCTATAACAACAAGATGGACTTTACCCAGACTAAGAATGGATCAATTATTAAATCTTGGATGGAAATTTCTTTTACCTATTTCTCTCGGTAATTTATTATTAACAACTTCTTTCGAACTCTTTTCACTATAAAGGAATACAATGTTTTATATTCATGACTTATCTCAACCAAGAGAAAGAAACAAACATCAAATTATTCATAGATATTACAATATGTTCCCTATGATAACTGGGTTCATGAATTATGGTCAACAAACAGTACGAGCTGCAAGATACATTGGTCAAAGTTTCATGATTACTTTATCCCACGCAAATCGTTTGCCTGTAACTATTCAATATCCTTACGAAAAATTAATCACATCCGAGCGTTTCCGCGGTCGAATCCATTTTGAATTTGATAAATGTATTTCTTGTGAAGTATGTGTTCGTGTATGTCCTATAGATCTACCCGTTGTTGATTGGAAATTGGAAACTTATATTCGAAAGAAACAATTGCTTAATTACAGTATTGATTTCGGAATCTGTATATTTTGTGGTAACTGCGTTGAATATTGTCCAACAAATTGTTTATCCATGACAGAAGAATATGAGCTTTCTACTTATGATCGTCATCAATTGAATTATAATCAAATTGCTTTGGGTCGTTTACCAATGTCAGTAGTTGACGATTCTACAATTCGAATAATTTCAAATTCTCCTGAAATTCCAATAAAAAAGAAGTAAATCCCTTGATTAAATGGTAATTTCCAATTACCAAATTTCTGTTTTAATCGAAAGGAATGAGGTTTCTTTTGTGGTGTTTGTTTGGTCACTAACAAAAAATCCAAATTTTTGATTAATCAGAATTACAGCTTTTTTTGGATTGAAAATATATTAATAATTGAAAAAAAAAAAGAGATTAATAATATCTGGAATTATTTCAAAATACATAATTTCGAAATACTCTTTTTCATATAAAAAATGAAGTGAATCCAATAAAAGTACATAGATTAATTCACAACCTTTCAGATTAAATTACGAATTGATCAACAATTTTTTTTCCTGGTCGAGTCAATAAGTTCATGAAAAAAATTTCTATTTATTTATTATTATACATATAATGGATTTGCCTGGACCGATACATGATTTTCTTTTAGTCTTGTTGGGATCAGGTCTTATATTAGGAAGTATGGGTGTCGTATTACTTACCAACTCAATTTATGCTGCTTTTTCATTGGGACTGGTTCTTGTTTGTATATCTTTTTTTTATATTTTATCAAACTCCCATTTTGTAGCTGCTGCGCAACTCCTTATTTATGTGGGAGCTATAAATGTTTTAATCATATTTGCTGTGATGTTTATGAAGGGTTCAGAATATTCCAAAGATTCAAATCTTTGGACCATTGGAAGTGGAGTTACTTTGCTGGTTTGTACAAGTATTTTTGTTTCACTAATGAATACTATTCTAGATACGTCATGGTATGGGATTATTTGGACTACAAGATCAAATCAGATTCTAGAGCAAGATTTGATAAGTACTAGTCAACAAATTGGAATTCATTTATCAACAGATTTTTTTCTTCCATTTGAACTCATTTCAATAATTCTTTTAGCTGCTTTGGTAGGTGCAATTGCCGTGGCTCGCCAGTAATTAATCTTTAGAACTAGCAACTACAATCTAAATACTAAATAAAACTTTGTTCTAGGTTATCACACCCATACCCTTTACTTTAACTTTAATTAAGTATATTTTTGAAAATTGTTTCTATCCAAATTCTTTTTTTTTTATTCGATCTATTACCAATAGATTTCCCTTGTTCTGTACTTTTTGTAGTCAATCTAATTGAATTTTAAAAATTGTTACTTATATTGAAATGAATCGAAATTGATAAGGAGTTGGTCAATGATGCTCGAACATGTACTTGTTGTAAGTGCCTATTTATTTTGTATTGGTATCTATGGATTGATCACAAGCCGAAATATGGTTAGAGCCCTTATGTGTCTTGAACTAATCCTGAATGCAGTTAATATCAATTTGGTAACATTTTCTGATTTTTTTGATAGTCGTCAATTAAAGGGTAATATTTTCGCCATTTTTGGTATAGCTATTGCAGCCGCTGAAGCAGCTATTGGACCAGCTATTGTTTCGTCAATTTATCGTAACAGAAAATCAACTCGTATTAATCAATCGAATTTGTTAAATAAGTAGTCTTCATTAGATAAATGATGATATTCATCAAGTTGAATTATCTGTTTATCCGTAGAATAGTAGGATACATAATGTATGACGAAAACGTAAGAAATTAAAGTATCTTGGCCCTATCGCATGATTCAATCTCATAGTAAGTTTAGATTTTTTAGAAAAATTATAATAAATTATTGATTCATCTGGTATCTAAATAATGATTAATTTAAAGCTTTATTACTAGATTGAAAATTGATGATGTTCAAAAATTTATAGATCAAAATGTCACATTCAGTAAAGATTTATGATACATGTATAGGGTGTACTCAATGTGTCCGAGCTTGCCCCACAGATGTATTAGAAATGATACCTTGGGACGGATGTAAAGCTAAGCAAATTGCTTCTGCTCCAAGAACAGAAGACTGTGTTGGTTGTAAGAGATGTGAATCCGCTTGTCCAACGGATTTCTTGAGTGTTCGAGTTTATTTATGGCATGAAACAACTCGAAGCATGGGTCTAGCTTATTGATACATCCGAGAAAACCATACTTGAATACATTTTTTTTTTTTTTTTTACTGACAACAACTCGTGCTCGAAAATATATATTTTCGAGCACGAGTTGTTCTAGTCCAAGTGTATCTTGTTTTTACTACGAATTATTTTCCTTGGTTAACAATAGTTGTAGTTTTGCCAATATTTTTTGGTTCCCTACTTTTCTTTTTCCCTCATAAAGGAAATAAGGTCATTAGGTGGTATACTTTATGTATATGTTTTTTAGAACTCCTTATGATAACCTATACATTTTGTTATCATTTTGAATTGGACGATCCATTAATTCAATTGACAGAGGATTATAAATGGATCCATTTTTTGAATTTTTACTGGAGATTGGGAATAGATGGTCTTTCTATAGGACCTATTTTACTGACGGGGTTTATCACCACTTTAGCTACTTTAGCGGCTTGGCCAGTTACGCGGAATTCTCGATTATTCCATTTCCTAATGTTAACTATGTATAGCGGTCAAATCGGATCATTTTCTTCTCGAGATCTTTTACTTTTTTTTCTCATGTGGGAATTCGAATTAATTCCTGTTTATTTACTTCTATCGATGTGGGGAGGAAAGAAACGTTTGTATTCAGCTACAAAATTTATTTTGTACACTGCAGGGAGTTCCATTTTTTTGTTAATGGGAGTTCTGGGTATTGGTTTATATGGTTCTAATGAACCAACATTCCATTTTGAAACATCAGCTAATCAATCGTATCCTGTCGCACTGGAAATAATATTTTATATTGGATTTCTTATTGTTTTTGCTGTCAAATCACCGATTATACCCTTACATACATGGTTACCAGACACACATGGAGAGGCACATTACAGTACTTGTATGCTTCTAGCCGGAATCTTATTAAAAATGGGAGCATATGGATTAGTTCGGATCAATATGGAATTATTACCCTACGCTCATTCTATATTTTCTCCCTGGTTGATCATAGTAGGGATAATTCAAATAATCTATGCAGCTTCAACATCTCCTGGTCAACGTAATTTAAAAAAAAGAATAGCTTATTCTTCCGTATCTCATATGGGTTTCATAATTATAGGAATTGGATCTATAAGCGATGCGGGACTCAATGGATCTATTTTACAAATAATTTCTCATGGATTTATTAGTACTGGGCTTTTTTTCTTAGCGGGAACAGGTTATGATAGAATACGCCTTGTTTATCTTGACGATATGGGAGGAATGGCTATACCAATTCCTAAAATATTTACGACTTTCAGTATTTTATCGATGGCTTCCCTTGCATTACCGGGAATGAGTGGTTTTGTTGCAGAACTAATAGTCTTTTTTGGAATTATTACCAGCCAAAAATATCTTTTAATGACAAAAATATTAATTCTTTTTGTAATGGCAATTGGAATGATATTAACTCCTATTTATTTATTATCCATGTTACGCCAGATGTTCTATGGATACAAACTTTTTAATGTTCAAAATTTTTCTTTTTTTGATTCAGGACCGCGAGAGTTGTTTGTTTTGATCTCTATCCTTTTACCAATAATAGGTATTGGTATTTATCCCGATTTTGTTTTATCACTATCAGTTGATAAAGTTGAAGCTATTTTAGCTAATTATTTTTATAGATAATTTTCTTTCATAAACATAAAAATAAATAAATAAATAAACCAGCAATACAATATTGGAATAATAATGATTTAAAAAAGAATTTGTTGTAGAAAATAAGTGAAAAAAAAAAAAATGAATTGGACTTGCAACCATATACATTTGGATTTTCTGAGAACCATTTGAATCACTACATTACTTGATTCAAATGGTTCGCTTTCTCCATGATTTACACGAATTTTTCTTATATATATACTGTTCTATGTTTAGATTCGTTAGGTCCTTTCTTCAATTCAATTAGATGTTTAATGTAAATGAACCATAACTATGTAGCCCTATCCCTAATAAATTGACCCCAAAATAGCATATCCAAATTATAAGAAAACCCATAGAGGCCACAATTGCAGATGCAGAATTTACACTTTCAAAATTTTTATTTGTTTTAATATGTAAATAAATTGCGAATATGGTCCAAGTAATAAATGCCCACGTTTCCTTTGGATCCCAATTCCAATATGATCCCCATGCCTCATTAGCCCATACTGCTCCTGAAAGAATACCTATGCTTAAAAAGATAAACCCTATACTAATAGTACGATAACTCCAATGATCTAATTGATGAATCAATTGAGACTTGTAATAATTATTAGAAAAAAAGAAATAAGTGTTTTTTAAAACATTGTTTCCGTCGTTCATGTATTGGATCTCACTCAAGGAAAATGACTTTTTGAAAAAATGACCGTTTTTACCAAAAATTCTTATGACTTTTTGAAATGTAATGACTACAAGAGCTAATGAAAATAATGATCCACATAAAAGAGATGCATAACCCAATACCATCATACTTACATGCATCATTAACCAATGAGATTGAAGAGCCGGGACTAATATTTCGGATTGATGCATGTAAGTTAAAAATATTGAAGTAGAAAAACCTTGGGTAAAAATAGTACTTGGCATGGTTATTGAACTTAAACTTAAATAGTTTTTCTTTTTTTTGAAATATGTAACCATATGAATAATAGAAAAAATCCATGAAAGAAATAGTAATGATTCAGATAAATCACTTAATGGTAAATGTCTCAAATAAATCCAACGACTAACTAATAATCCAGTTATAAAAAAAAAAGTAGTTATCATTCCTTTTTCTGCGGAAGCATATAGTCCTACAATTTCATCAACTAATAAGGTTATCAAAAGAATTGTAATTACAATTGAAACGACTGAAAGGGATATATGAGTTAATATATGTTCTACAGTTGAAAATATCATAAAAAAAAAAAAAGGGGGGGGGGGGAGATCTATCAATTATAAGAATAGAAATCGGGAACTGAATTCATTATATTATAATCCTTATTTTTTGATAATTATAATACCGTATTCTTTTATAATATTTTGAATTTGTAATATAAAGTGTCATGCCGCTACTCGGATTCGAACCGAGATGCTCTAGCACTGCTTCCTAAGAGCAGCGTGTCTACCGATTTCACCATAGCGGCTTTCTCGAAATCATAATAACTTATTTTGATTCAATCGTCGAGTTAGCATTATGTCTAAGTATTACACTCAAAAAATTGATTGAAATATTTGTATAGCTTTGTATTAATTGTTAAAGTTATTATTGTGTAAAGAATTTCTCTTACGATTTAGAAAACTTATTTAATTAGGTATTGTTCAGTATTGGGGAAATAGATTATATAATCTAACAAACATCTAATAATATATTTAAATATAATAATAAAGTTATTATTTCTATCAAAATTTCCATTGTACAAAAATTCAATAAATCTTTTCTAAATTTATAGATATTTTGATTAATATTCTAGTCTCCACATGGAATCCTTTTTTTATCACTTCAAATTAGTTTTTTTATCACTTCAAATTAGTATAGGATTCCTTATATAAAAAATCCACCTAAACCTAAAGAAGATAAAAAAAAAGATTAAGATAAGAAGAAAGACACTTTTCGAATTGGGTTAAAAGGAGTAGGGATAGAGATATATTATATATGGTAATATAAATTTAGGGAGATAATAGTTTAAGACAATTAAAAAAAAAAGTTTTCAATTTTATCAACTAATTTCATAATTTTAAGAACTTATTTATTTTGAATAAAAAATTGATTAGTAGATTTTCTATATTTATATTTATAGAATAAAATTTATAATCAAATAAAAATGAAGAAAAAACTTTTTGTTTAGGGTCGATGGGGATTCTTATTTTCCCCATCCCAAAAATGAAAGAACAAACATGCTAAAACGAAAATTAAAGGTAAAACCTTGTTTATTCTTTTTTCTTTGAACTTTCTTTCTTAAGTTAAGTTTTTTCTTTTTCAAAAAAAAATCATTTTTTTTTTTTAGAATTTAGTAAACAAACTTCTTTTTAGTTTACATATCCTAAAAAAAAAAGAATTAAATATGGATCCCATTAGGAAATAATAATCATTTAAAAATGAATTCTTTTAAATTTAACTAGTCTCTTTTTTTATTTATTTTTTTATTTATTTTTATTTAAAAGGGTTCAGATTATTAGAATGTTTCTTTTTTTATTTATTTGATTTGTCGCACAAAAAAACTTTTTGAATTCCCTGTAGAAAGCGATTTTGCTAATGAAAAAGCTTTCAACGCTGCCCAATACCCTTTGCTTTTCCAAATATTTTTACGAATCCGTTTTTTTGATATAGAAGTGCGTTTTTTTGGAACTGCCATTTTAAAATGAAAATAAGTTATTCATTTCTATAGTTGGATGTGAAAGACATATTTTGCTAAAAAAAAAAATGATTCGTTACGTTACTATACTATTTATTTACTATACTTATTTACTATACTATATATTATATATTTGTTCTTTTCATTCGATTCCTTTCATAATCTAAGGATTCTATGAAAATCCATTAAAATATATTATGAGAAACAAACATAAAAGAAAGACAAAAAGTATAATAATAATATAGTATTATTGCAAAAAAGAATACAACAAGAAAAGAGTCTATTCAGGTCTGGTCTGGCATTGTCTATTTTCGTCGTCTTCCGTTTATATATGAATGGAATATACATGTCATAAAATAGATCGAAAATTTTTAAAACTCAACTTTTAGTAAATCCTTTTATAATTTATTTATGTCATTAGTATATATAATTTTTTTTTAATTGAAAAAAATCCATTCAGTTCAAAAGAGAATTGGTTAATGATTTTTAATAAACGAACTCAAAAAAAATAGTTCTTATTTTTTTGGGTTTGGGCAATTCATACAAATTTTTTTTTTTGGTATAATTATTTGTCCTTCCTCTATAAACCTTGTTCTGTGAATAAAAAGTTTTGTAATGCGTAAAAAATAATAATGCAAATTTTTAATTTTCTATATCGTCAGAACAAAAAAAGAAATAGAAGTTTTTACTAAAAATTGCATTTTAGTATATTATGGGAACAATTTTTAGTTCTTGATTGGAAATATTTGAAGTATTTGAAAAAATTCAGAATAATTAAGAATAGAAAATTCTATTTAACTTTTACATATTTTAATTTGTTATTAACTGACCCTTTTCAAAAGAAAAAAAAAGTTCGTGAATCAGAAATAATAAATTAGTAAATAGTAACAAAATCTTTTTTTATGGAATATACATATCAATATTCATGGATCATACCTTTTATTTCACTTCCAGTTCTTATGTTACTAGCAGGGGGACTCTTTCTTTTTCCAACATCAACAAAAAAACTTCGCCGTATATGGTCTTTTACTGGTGTTCTCTTTTTAATTATAGTGATGATTTTTTCATTTTATTTGTTTATTCATCAAATAAGTAACAGTTATATTTATCAATATGTATGGTCTTGGACTATCAATAATGATTTTTCTTTAGAGTTTGGCTACTTGATCGATCCACTTACTTCTATTATGTCATTATTAATTACTACTGTTGGAATTTTGGTTCTTATTTATAGTGACAATTATATGTCTCATGATCAAGGATATTTGAGATTTTGTGCGTATATGATTTTTTTCAATACTTCAATGTTGGGATTAGTTACTAGTTCTAATTTGGTACAAATTTATATTTTTTGGGAATTGGTTGGAATGTGTTCGTATCTATTAATAGGTTTTTGGTTTACACGACCTATTGCGTCGAATGCTTGTCAAAAGGCATTTGTAACGAATCGTGTGGGGGATTTTGGTTTATTATTAGGGATTTTAGGTCTTTATTGGACAACAGGTAGTTTTGAATTTCGTGATTTGTTTCAAATATTCAATAACTTGATTTCGAATAATGAGGTTCATTTTTTATTTGTTAGTTTATGTGCCTTCCTATTATTTTCTGGTGCAGTTGCTAAATCTGCTCAATTTCCTCTTCATGTGTGGTTACCTGATGCCATGGAGGGACCTACCCCCATTTCGGCTCTTATTCATGCTGCTACGATGGTAGCAGCGGGGATTTTTCTTGTCGCTCGGTTTTTTCCTCTTTTCATAGTCATACCTTACATAATGAATATAATAGCTTTGATCGGTATAATAACAGTACTGTTTGGAGCTACTTTAGCTCTTGTTCAAAAAGATATTAAGAGAAGCTTAGCTTATTCTACAATGTCCCAATTGGGTTATATGATGTTAGCTTTGGGTATAGGGTCTTATCGAGCTGCTTTATTTCATTTGATTACTCATGCTTATTCAAAAGCTTTGTTGTTTTTAGGATCAGGTTCCATTATTCATTCAATGGAATTGGTTGTTGGATATTCTCCAGATAAAAGTCAGAATATGGTTCTTATGGGTGGTTTAACAAAGCATGTCCCAATTACAAATTTTTTTTTTATTAGGTACACTTTCTCTTTGTGGTATTC